ATGCTTGGGATTAGCCGCTTCACTGGGATCTTTCATGCTGCTCGGAGGAACACCCCCCAAACGTCTAGCACTCGAGTACGCTAAGATAATGATGCACCAACCTATGGGTGTCTTTCGTCGGTCACAAACGGACGAGGTTCTATTAGAATTGAGCCTGCTTTTGGACGCCCGCAAAACCATTGCACGGACTTATGTACAAAAAACGGGCCAACCCCTTTGGGCTGTATCCAGAGACCTGGAAAGGGATTCTTTTATGACACCAGAAGAAGCACAAAAATATGGAATTGTGGATGCTGTAGTGGACGAAAATACCGTCTTGGACTTGGACTGGGACCTCCTATCCTATTTCGAGGATTCTGACGAAAAAATCGAACGGGATCCCCGTCCCCTTGGTTTCTAAGAAAAAGAATAACCCAGCCAAAGAGAATCTAGGGAGTAAGTAAGAATATCACTTACTCCTAATGGTTCAAGTGCTAGTTGATGGGGGTTACTTCGGGAACAAAAAGAAAGTCAAATGCATTTGGGTTATTCTCTCAATAAAATAAATCATCGTATAATTATATTATTATTCTAATTATAATATAATAAAGTATAATAATAAAGTATAATAAAGAAAGTATTATCATACAAAGAATAAAAAAAAATGACTCAAAAAAAAGGGAGGTGAGTTCTATGGATGGAATCCATTATACATTCATTGTATATTTGAGTTTTTACCTGTATATGAAATTCATTGGCTGATATTGATATTAATAATGGAAGGGGGTCTTTTTATGACACCGAGAGAAGCCCAAACTCCTGGAATGGTTTCTCTTTTAGAAAATCTACTAAGATCGCACACACTCCGATTTAACAAAAATGATTACCCATGGAATGGCTATTTATCTATTCCAAATTCTTGTATTTTCATTCAAATAGGGGAGGGAAAGTCTCCATGGAAAGACGGCGGTTCGATTGGTATATCATAAAATTTAAATTTATAATAGATCAAAACAAGCATTTTTATGATTCATACCCACACCTTACCCCCGATTTCGATCTTCGACTCGACTCACAGCCATCCTCATACGAGGAGGAGATGCGGGAGCTAGAAGACGAAGAAGAAATGCGTCAGTGGGAAGAGGGCGCGCTCCGAGAAATCGATGAAGAATTCCATCGGGAGAGAGAGGAAAGATACAACCAGTTTGTGGAAGAGTTTAATCAGAGAATTTTAAACGAAATTTCCCAATCTATTGATGACAGCCAAATCTCTTCCGAAAAATCCAGATTTTCAACGGGACAAACAAGAGTTGAATGAGGCTTCGTGGAAAAAAACCATGGATGCATTGAGCGAACTCTTGTCACAAGGATCAAAATGAGGAGGATTTCACGTAAATCCGCGATTCCTCCTTTTTTTTTTTGTTTTGGGGCGGGGCCATAATTCGTTCCATTTTGGACCATAATCATCTGAATTATGGCCCAAAATGGATAATCATCTGGTTAGGATTGATCTAAACCAGCCCATTTTATATACGATTTAGCATGCCAACTATTAAACAACTTATTAGAAACACAAGACAGCCAATAAAAAATGTAACAAAATCCCCCGCTCTTCGGGGATGTCCTCAGCGTCGAGGAACATGTACTAGGGTGTATGTGCGACTCGTTCAGATCATGAGCTGGAACAAACAAAAGAAAGGGATCTTTTTTTTCCAGTATCAATGACCAGTACCAATGAATAGGTTGGAAGAATTCCATTCCATATATAAAAAAAAGCCCCCATTGTGTATGAAATTTATGGTTTCTATTGGTGCAAATCCAATCACCTCAATTGGAGATGAGAAGCAATTTCCCATTGGTAGCAAATGGTTATCCATTAAGCGGGGGAATAGTATTTAAGAAGCAAAAAAACGATGCTCTAACTCGTGCAAAAACGGACTAACAGGGTCAGCTACCTAGCCAACCTTTGTAATTAAATATCGTTACTGTATGGGTAGATCTCCTTGTGAAAAAGGCCCATTACTGGATAATTCATAGGTAGAGTCAAAGAATGTGAACTGTACAAGTTACTAATAACATTGATTAAATGAGGAAAAAGGCTCCGGTGTATAGAGAGGACCTCGCCGTTTAAGAAGCAACCATAGAAACGATGGAACCCGCTATTTATTTATCCATTTACCTTTTTTTTGATACTTTATATTATACTCAACTTTATTTATTTGTTTTGTTGATTAGTAGAGTATCAATAACTTTCTTATTCGGGGTTAAATGCCTGGAAAAAAATCGCGGTTGGGAAGGTCATAGCAGCAAAAGCCATTGGAATTTTTTTTTATACATCGGAAGAATCCGTTTTGTTATTAATAGACCAGGATAAGGAATGACTGAAAGAAAATAAATCAAATAAATCCATTAGTTATTCATCAAAGTTTCATTTGATTCAATGACCAGAATTAGACGAGGGTATATAGCGCGGAGACGTAGAACAAAAACGCGTTTATTTACATTAACTTTTGGAGGGTCTCATTCAAGACTTACTCGAACCACTATCCAACAGAAAATAAGAGCCTTGGTTTCTGCTCATCGGGATAGGGGTAGGCAAAAGAGAAATTTTCGTCGTTTGTGGATCACTCGGATAAATGCAGCAATTCGTGAGGTCGGGGTATCCTATAGTTATAGTAGATCCATATATGATCTGTACAAGGGGCGGTTGCTTCTTAATCGTAAAATACTTGCACAAATAGCCATATCAAATAGGAATTGCCTTTCCATGATTTCCAATAAGATAAGATCATGAAAATGAAATAAGGAGATTGGAAGGAATACGCCGTAATGATTTCGATTTAAAGGGGGGGGCCCGGAGAATGAGCTCCGGGAAGGTAGAGTAGAAATGAATAGGAAATATAGTCAAAATGAATGAACACGGTTCCATAAAAAAAGAAGAAAAGTTTTTCGCTTTACGCCTTTTTTCTTACGACGTGACAATCCAATCTGGATTCTCCCATTTTTCGAACAAAAAACCAATCTGAGTTGGGGTTCGGATTGGGGTTTTTATTCAATTGCAATTCAGAAATAGGCCTATCTATTTCTTTTTATTTTATTTCTAGTTCGAGGACCTGTAGTTCTAGGAGTCGACTCCGTTTTCGCAAATTGTTTCTCATTATTAAGAAAAGGTAACAAAGATAAAATACGAGCTTGTTTTATAGCAATAGTAATTAATCGTTGTTGTTTCAAAGTCAATCTATTCACTCGTCTAGATAATATTTTTCCTCGTTCACTAATAAATCTACTAATTAAACTCATGTTTCTGTAATCAATTCGATCCCCCGAACCAATTGGGGGCAAACGCCGACGAAAAGATCGCTTGGGTTTAAGAAAAAGTCGCTTGGATTTATCCATGGTTTATTCCTTATCTTAAAAAAAAAATTTCTGAATTCGAATTTAATTTAGGATCCGGCCGAAATAGTATTTGGTTGTTTTATTTATTTTTATAGTTTCTTTATTTATATAATAATTATTATGTTATGTAATTATTATGTTATGTAATTTATTGCTGTTCCTTGGAGGGGTTACACGCGCATTACATTAACGTTTTATTTATTTCTTTATCTCCCCATGAATCGTATGCTTGTAACAGTAGGGACAAAATTTTCTCAATTCCAATCGACTAGGCGTATTGTGTCGATTCTTTTGAGTAATATATCTGGAAATGCCCCGCGATTCTTTATTAATATTAATACCGTTTCGGACACAACTGTTACATTCCAAAATAACTCTTACTCTGACATCTTTACCTTTGGCCATGAACCTCCTTTTTGATTTTTGATTCCCTCAACTCTTCCATTTTCGATCCGAAACGAAGAAGAAAAAAAGAAGTTGCTGACTCGAAATCCAATAAATTCTTAACTATTTCATTGCAATCAATAGAGAAATAAAAAAAATAAGTAATACAACGATTTCTAACTATCAATTAGTTCTCATACATATTGGTATTTCATTTAAGTATCTTGTATGCTTTTGTTGTCTTCGACCCTTATTTTATTTTTTCCATTTCTGCTCTCCCTCTATTAATTCAGCCTAAACCCGAGTTTTGTTGCGGGTGAATCTTCTTTGATTCTTTCTCTTTCCTTCTTTTTTTTAGGATAAAAAAAAACGGACAGTGACAGAAAGAACAAAACAAAGAAAGGGGGGGGTTAGTCATAGATAATTTATTGTATCTCTAATCTTCTTCATCCCTAACTAGAATGAAAAAAAGGGGAATGTCAACGCATCGGGGAAGAAACGATTGATCTCTATCAATAGACCTGCCAACGACCCGAACCATAGAGTGGTTAACACAGGTGCCACGGATAGATATGTTTTTATATCTCGCATTGAAAATCCTCCTTTTTGTATTGTAATACATATATGATCAGATACGTATGGAATTAAGGATCACTTGTATTTGTACGCGGAATCCCTAACGAAAATGGATATATGATATATTATATATAGAACGCGGCAAATTCCATTTTCGTTTTTTTACAACGGAAAAAGACGCCCACTTACTTTCGGAACATTACCGATAGAAATTTTTTATGTATATGTTAGGTTTAATATATAATTATTATATAATTTATTATATATTCTATAATAGAATTATAATATATATATTTTACTTTTCATTTTATTATATGTTATATGAGACGAAAAAGAAGAAATGGCAAGAGAAATTTGCTATCAATGGAGGAAATAATGATGTGGAAAACAAGCCGGGGATTCTCTACAATGACACTGTAGGCCAATTGAAAGGGATGTAGCGCAGCTTGGTAGCGCGTTTGTTTTGGGTACAAAATGTCACGGGTTCAAATCCTGTCATCCCTATCTATTATTTCTTCTACGCGCAGTAATGAAAGATTCATTAAGATCAATGAAAATTGGACATACATAATCCTTTATGATACTATATGCATGTGCAAGATATGGTAGGGGTTACAAAAGCAATTCCTTTATTTATATTTACTTTAACGGTATTTTATATTGAT